TAGAAAAATTTTTTGATTTATGGTTAAAGAAGAAAAACAAGAAAACAGGGGTTCTGTTGAATTTCAAGTATTCAGTTTCACCAATAAGATACGGAGACTTGCTTCACATTTGGAATTACACAAAAAAGATTTTTCATCGGAAAGAGGTCTACGAAGACTTTTGGGAAAACGTCAACGTTTGCTGGCTTATTTGGCAAAGAAAAGTAGAGTACGTTATAAGAAATTAATCAGTCAGTTGGATATTCGGGAGAAGTAATTTAATCGTTCAAATTTTTTTCTTATTTTATTAGTAGTCTTATAGTAGTCTTAGATTTTTCATTTTGATGAGCCTCGTTTTGAGGAATTCATGGAATAATCCATTTTATTTTCATGGAAAAAAGAATAAGAACAAGGATATGAGTCTACCGCTTATAAGAAAAGATCTCATGATAGTCAATATGGGCCCTCACCACCCATCAATGCATGGTGTTCTTCGACTGATCGTTACTCTCGATGGTGAAGATGTTATTGATTGCGAACCAATATTAGGGTATTTACACAGAGGAATGGAAAAAATCGCGGAAAACAGAACTATTATACAATACTTGCCTTATGTAACACGGTGGGATTATTTAGCTACTATGTTTACAGAAGCAATAACGGTAAATGCACCAGAATTCTTAGAGAACATTCAAATACCCCAAAGAGCCAGCTATATTAGGGTAATTATGTTAGAATTGAGCCGTATAGCTTCTCACTTGTTATGGCTTGGACCTTTTATGGCGGATCTCGGGGCACAGACTCCTTTTTTCTACATTTTTAGAGAGAGAGAATTGATATATGATCTATTTGAAGCTGCTACAGGTATGCGAATGATGCATAATTACTTTCGCATCGGAGGAGTAGCTGCCGATCTACCTTATGGATGGATGGATAAATGTTTAGACTTCTGTGATTATTTTTTACGAGGAGTTGTTGAATATCAACAACTTATTACACAGAATCCTATTTTTTTAGAACGAGTTGAAGGAGTCGGTTTTATTAGCGGAGAAGAAGCTGTAAATTGGGGCTTATCGGGCCCAATGTTACGAGCTTCTGGAATACAATGGGATCTTCGTAAAATTGATCCTTATGAGTCTTACAATCAATTCGATTGGAAAGTACAATGGCAAAAAGAAGGAGATTCGTTAGCTCGCTATTTAGTACGAATCGGTGAAATGAGGGAATCCATAAAAATAATTCAACAAGCTGTAGAGAAAATTCCTGGAGGCCCTTATGAGAATTTAGAAGCCCGACGCTTTAAGAAAGCAAAGAATTCCGAATGGAATGATTTTGAATATCGATTTCTTGGTAAAAAACCTTCGCCCAATTTTGAATTATCAAAGCAAGAGCTTTATGTAAGAGTAGAAGCTCCAAAAGGTGAATTAGGAATTTATCTGGTAGGAGATAATAGCCTTTTCCCCTGGAGATGGAAAATTCGTCCACCTGGTTTTATTAATTTGCAAATTCTTCCTCAGCTAGTTAAAAAAATGAAATTGGCTGATATCATGACGATATTAGGTAGTATAGATATCATTATGGGGGAAGTTGATCGTTGAAATGATAATAGATAGGGTAGAGGTAGAAACTATCAATTCTTTTTCGAAATCGGAATTATTAAAAGAAGTCTACGGACTGATATGGATTCTACCCATTTTGACCCTCCTACTGGGAATCACAATAGAAGTACTCGTAATTGTGTGGTTAGAAAGAGAAATATCCGCATCGATACAACAACGTATTGGTCCTGAATATGCTGGCCCCCTGGGACTCCTTCAAGCTATAGCAGATGGAACTAAGCTACTTTTTAAAGAGGATATCCTCCCATCTCGAGGAGATATTCCTTTATTTAGCATTGGTCCCTCTATAGCAGTCATATCCATTTTATTAAGTTTTTTAGTTATCCCTTTGGGATATCATTTTGTTTTAGCTGATCTTAGTATTGGTGTTTTTTTATGGATTGCCATTTCAAGTATTGCTCCTATTGGTCTTCTCATGGCGGGATATAGCTCAAATAATAAATATTCTTTTTCAGGCGGTCTACGAGCGGCTGCTCAATCTATTAGTTATGAAATACCATTAACTTTTTGTGTGCTAGCAATATCTCTACGTGTGATTCGTTAAAATAGGATCTTTTTCCTCTAAAATACATTGAATGCTTATCTTCCTTTGCTTATATCTTCCTTTGCTTATTCCGTATTCGAGTTGGTAAGTTAAACTAGATAGCTATATGAGTGAAACAAAACTGCTTATTAATTTGTAGTAAAAATACAAAATCTCATTTCCTACGTACAAGAAAAAAGTTCAAGTAAACATAAGCAGTGTAAACTCTTTACCCCAAGGTTGAGATTGTTTGATTAGTCATCATATCTTGAAGCGGGCAAGAATAAAGGATTCGCAATATGGAATTCCATTACTAGAATATTTTGAGTTATTACTATAACTTATAACCATAAGGCAATCCATCAAAAGTTAGTGAGGGATTAGAAACACTAAAGTACATACAGGATTAGTAATGAGAGAATCTAAATCATTAGACATTTTTCCTCATAAAAGGAATCGTAATAAGGACTTGAAATTGGTGGAAATGATCAAGTAGTACTTTCTTCGAATTCCGGTCTAGAGTATGTTCCCATTCACTTGTTAAAGAAATGGCTATCAAGAACGAATTAACCCTTTATTCTTTTTTCTTTTTAAGTATATCCTTCCCCGGGAAAGAAGAATAGGACAAAAGATATGGAATGCAATACAAAAAAGGATCTTTATTTATTCTTTCCTTCCTTTATCCCTATTCATACGGAATTCCTCATGAACTAATGCCCAATTCTTTCCATTTATTAATTGCTATAACGAGTATTTTATTCCAATATTAAGTTATTACCGAACAAAGAAAAATTATTATTTTATTATATAAAGGATGAGATCAATTCGGAAGCGCCTTTTTGTTATTCTAGCAGACGGAATTGCTTTGGTCTAATTTGGGACTTTCCAATCAATTTTATCTTACCTAATTCTATCTACGCCCAGGGGATAATACCGAAATGAAACGATCCTTTCCTTTTTTCTGATCATAGAGGAGCCGTATGAAGCTAAGGTTTCATGTACGGTTTTGGAATAGCGGTGGGAACTGTGATGTTATCATCGACTATGATTATCTAACAGTTCAAGTACAGTTGATATAGTTGAAGCACAGTCCAAATATGGTTTTTTTGGATGGAATCTTTGGCGTCAGCCTATAGGTTTTCTAGTTTTTATAATTTCTTCTTTGGCAGAATGTGAAAGATTACCCTTTGATTTACCAGAAGCAGAGGAAGAATTAGTAGCAGGTTATCAAACCGAATATTCTGGTATTAAATATGGTTTATTTTATCTTGTTTCTTACCTAAATTTATTAGTTTCCTCTTTATTTGTAACTGTTCTATACTTAGGCGGGTGGAATTTCTCTATTCCCTATATACCCTTTTTTGAATTTTTCCAAATGAATAAAATAATTGGAATTTTGGAAATGGTAATAGGTATCTTTATTACATTAACTAAAGCTTATTTATTTCTCTTCATTTCTATCACAATAAGATGGACTTTACCCAGGATGAGAATGGATCAGTTATTAAATCTTGGATGGAAATTTCTTTTACCTATTTCTCTGGGCAATCTCTTATTAACAACTTCTTCCCAACTAGTTTCACTATAAATAAGATAATACAATAACAGTAAGAATATTTTCAACACAAAAGTTCTCTCAAACAAGAGAAAGAAACATACCTTTTTCATATATATTTAGAATATGTTCCCTATGCTAACTGGGTTCATTAGTTATGGTCAACAAACAATACGCGCCGCAAGATACATTGGTCAAAGTTTCATAATTACCTTATCCCACACAAATCGTTTACCTATAACGATTCACTACCCTTATGAAAAATCAATTACATCGGAGCGTTTCCGGGGGCGAATACACTTTGAATTTGATAAATGCATTGCTTGTGAAGTATGTGTTCGCGTATGCCCGATAGATCTACCCCTTGTGGATTGGAGATTTGAAAAAGATATTAAAAGGAAACAATTGCTTAATTATAGTATTGATTTCGGAGTTTGTATATTTTGTGGTAACTGTGTTGAATACTGTCCGACAAATTGTTTATCAATGACTGAAGAATATGAACTTTCTACTTATGATCGTCATGAATTGAATTACAATCAAATTGCTTTGAGTCGGTTACCAATCTCCATAATGGGAGATTACACAATTCAAACAATTAGGAATTCGCCTCAAAGTAAAATAGACGAAGAAAAATCTTGGAATTCAAGAACGATAACTGATTACTAGGTATTAGGATTTTTTTTTGTTAGAAAAATCTATTTTTACTAACTATAACGAAAAAAGAATAACTACTGCTTAACAACTTATATACATTACATATACAAAAAAGTATCCTAATACCTTTTTCCTTCCTTGAATCTTTTAGTTTTAGTCAGTTCATGAAAAATTTTATACTATAAATTTCTTCTTATCCATAATGGATTTACCTGGACCAATACATGAGATTCTTGTGCTATTTGGGGGATTTGTTCTTCTACTAGGGGGTCTAGGAGTAGTATTACTTACCAACCCAATTTATTCTGCCTTTTCGCTGGGATTAGTTCTTGTTTGTATATCCTTATTCTATTTTTTATTGAATTCCTACTTTGTAGCTGTCGCACAACTTCTTATTTATGTGGGAGCCATAAATGTCTTGATCATATTTGCTGTAATGTTTGTAAACGGCTCAGAGTGGTCTAAAGATAAAAATTATTGGACTATTGGAGATGGGTTTACTTTACTCGTTTGTATAACTATTCCTTTTTCACTAATGACTACTATCCCAGATACGTCGTGGTATGGAATTCTTTGGACTACAAGATCAAACCAAATAGTAGAACAGGGTCTCATAAATAACGTTCAACAAATTGGGATTCATTTAGCAACCGATTTTTATCTTCCGTTTGAACTCATTTCCCTAATTCTTCTAGTTTCTTTAATAGGTGCAATTACTATGGCTCGACAATAAGAAATACTTAGAATGAGTCAAAATTCTTAGAATTTCAAATATAAAATAAATAACTAAAAAATCACAATTTTGATTTAGTAAAACCCATCTACTGCCAACACAACAAATACCTTCTTTTCTCTTTTGTTGCGTAATTGTTCTATTCTAATTAATTGAATCGGTTCAATTCTTGTCCTCATATTGAAATGAATCGAGATTGATAAGGAGTTAGGTAATGATGTTTGAGCATGTACTTTTTTTGAGTGTCTATTTATTTTCGATTGGTATCTATGGATTGATCACAAGCCGAAACATGGTTAGAGCTCTAATATGTCTTGAACTTATACTGAATTCAATTAATCTAAATCTCGTAACATTTTCTGATCTATTTGATAGTCGCCAATTAAAAGGAGACATTTTCGCTATTTTTGTTATAGCCCTTGCGGCTGCTGAAGCTGCTATTGGACTATCCATTCTTTCTTCCATCCATCGTAACAGGAAATCAACTCGTATCAATCAATCTAATTTTTTGAATAATTAGACATAGAATCCTCTAAACAAAGGCGAGTATATAATAATACGGAACATTAAGATGAATAGAAATCTAATCTTATTTTCTTATTAGTATTTAATAATATCCATTTTTTGAGTAGGTTATTTCAGAGTATTCTTTTTTACTTATTGAATATTGCATTTTTGCAATTCATTGATATTGCAATTTGAATATTGCAATAATTTATATTGAAAAGACGATACCCAACTTATTGGGTAATTCGAATTAGTATGTAGAATTCCTATAATTATGACTGTTGAAGTCTTAAATTCAAGTCTCTTGGCTCTTTTCACGCTTTCTCACAAACAGATTAAGAAATACATTGCATTATTTGTTAAAGTTTGGATAAACCATTGCTTCGTCTGGTGTCTACAATATATCTAATTTATATTTATATAGTACTAATTTCATTTTTACCAGATCGAAAATTTTTATGTTGAAAAGGAAAATTTAGAGATCCAATGTCACATTCTGTAAAAATTTATGATACATGTATAGGATGCACTCAATGTGTACGAGCTTGTCCAACAGATGTATTAGAAATGATACCTTGGGATGGGTGTAAAGCCAAGCAAATTGCTTCCGCGCCGAGAACCGAAGATTGTGTGGGTTGTAAGAGATGCGAATCTGCCTGCCCAACAGATTTTTTAAGTGTCCGCGTTTATTTAGGGCCTGAAACAACCCGCAGCATGGCTCTATCTTATTGATACGTTACAAAAAACTCCACTTGAATCGTCTGATTCCTCTTTACCGAAGAAGCCTGTGCTCGAAATAATCGAGCATGGGCTTTTCTGGTCAAAACGTATCTTGTCTTTATTACTTTATCATGAGTTATTTTCCTTGGTTAACAATACTTGTTGTTTTGCCGATATTTGCAGGTTCATTAATTTTCTTTTTACCTCATAAAGGAAATAAAATAGTTAGGTGGTATACTATATCCATTTGTTTATTAGAATTCCTTCTAATGACTTATGCATTCTGTTATCATTTCCAATTGGAGGATCCCTTAATCCAATTAAAGGAGGATTCTAAATGGATAGATGTTTTGGATTTCCACTGGAGATTGGGGATCGATGGACTTTCATTAGGATCTATTTTATTGACAGGATTTATCACTACTTTAGCTACTTTAGCGGCTTGGCCGGTTACCCGGAATTCGCGACTATTCTATTTCCTGATGCTAGCAATGTATAGCGGTCAAATAGGATTATTTTCTTCACGAGACCTTTTACTTTTTTTTATCATGTGGGAGTTAGAATTAATCCCTGTTTACTTACTTTTATCCATGTGGGGGGGAAAGAGGCGTCTGTATTCAGCTACCAAGTTTATTTTGTATACTGCAGGCGGTTCCATTTTTTTCTTAATTGGAGTTCTGGGTATGGGGTTATATGGTTCCAATGAATCCGGATTAGATTTGGAAAGATTGATTAATCAATCATACCCTGCAACATTGGAAATACTACTGTATTTTGGCTTCCTTATTGCTTATGCTGTCAAATTGCCGATTATACCTCTACATACGTGGTTACCAGATACCCATGGGGAAGCGCATTACAGTACATGTATGCTTTTAGCCGGAATTCTATTAAAGATGGGAGCATACGGATTGATTCGCATCAATATGGAATTGTTACCTCATGCTCATTATCTATTTTCCCCCTGGTTGGTAATAATAGGAGCGGTGCAAATACTCTATGCAGCTTCAACTTCTCTTGGTCAACGAAATTTCAAAAAAAGAATAGCCTACTCCTCCGTATCTCACATGGGTTTCATAATTATAGGAATTGGTTCCATAACCAACATTGGACTAAATGGAGCTATTTTACAAATATTATCCCATGGATTTATTGGTGCTACACTTTTTTTCTTGGCGGGAACGGCTTGTGATAGAGTGCGTCTTGTTTATCTCGAAGAACTGGGGGGAATATCTATTCCAATGCCAAAGATTTTTACCATGTTTAGTAGCTTTTCAATGGCTTCTCTTGCCTTGCCAGGAATGAGCGGTTTTGTTGCAGAATTAGTAGTATTTTTTGGACTAATTACTAGTCCAAAATTTATGTTAATGCCAAAAATGCTAATTACTTTTGTAATGGCAATTGGAATGATATTAACTCCTATTTATTTATTATCTATGTTACGCCAGATGTTCTATGGATACAAGCTATTTCATGTTCCAAACGAAAATTTTGTGGATTCTGGACCACGGGAACTCTTTCTTTTAATCTGTATCTTTTTACCAGTAATAGGAATTGGTATTTATCCAGATTTTGTTCTCTCGCTATCTGTTGACAGGGTAGAGGCTCTATTATACAATTATTATCCTAAATAGGATTTTCTTTTTTTAACTAGTCCGCTCTATATTCCATCGTGGAAAAAAAAATTCCATAGTGGAAAAAATAGAAAATTCATAAAAAAGTAAAAAAGTCTAATTAGATCTATCTCGAATTTTTGAGAACCCTTTGAAAAGACGTTCAAGGGGTTCTCAAATCAAACAAAAAAGGAAAAACCTTCATAAAATGAAGGTTTTATGTTATGTAATCATTTAGATGGTAATGTAAATGAACCATAACTATGTAAACCTATTCCTAACAGATTGATACCAAAATAGCAGATCCAAATTATAAGAAATCCTATCGAAGCTACAAGTGCGGAATTCGTACCCTTCCAATTTGGATTTGTTCTACTATGTAAATATATTGCAAATATGGTCCAGGTAATAAATGCCCAAGTTTCCTTAGGATCCCAATTCCAATAGGATCCCCATGCCTCATTAGCCCATACTGCTCCACAAAGAATACCTATGGTTAAAAGAGTAAACCCTAGACTAATGACACGATAACTCCAAGAATCCAAACGCTCAGTTAATTGATATTTGTAATAATTTGGAAATGCGGGAAAAGAGGTGTTTTTTAAAGCACTTCTTTTTGCATATAAATATTCAATCTCATTAAAGAAAAATGTTTTACTTAAAACATTTTTTTTCTTTTTAGAAAAGAAATCGAAATTCTTTCGAAATCTAATGATTAGAAGAGCGGCGGATAATAAGGATCCGCACAAAAGAGTTGCATAGCTTAGTAACATCATACTGACATGCATCATTAACCACTGAGATTGTAGAGCAGGTACTAGTATTGTGGATTGATGCATTTCAGTTAAAAGACCCGACGTGGCAAAGCCTTGCGTTAAAATAGTACTTGGCGTAGTTATTGTGCTTAAATCATTTTTCGAGTTCTGTATCTTAGGAATAGTATGAAGAATATACAGAGCCCATGAAAGGAAGATCAATGACTCATATAAATTGCTTAATGGAAAATGTCCCGAAGAAATCCAACGAGAAACTAAGAATCCTGTTATAGAGAAAAAAGTAGTTATCATTCCTTTTTCTGACGAATCACGTAATCCCCTAAGTTCACGAACTAATAAGGTTATCAAATGAATCGTAATCACAATTGAAATGGTTGAGAAAGAGATATGAGTTAGTATATGTTCTAAAGTTGCAAATAGCATAAGGATAAGGTCCCATTACAAAATTGGAAATTTCGAATTGAATCCATTTTCTAATCTATTGTATTCTTTTTCGAGAATGCCGCCACTCGGACTCGAACCGAGATGCTTGAGCACTGCTTCCTAAGAGCAGCGTGTCTACCAATTTCACCATGGCGGCTAACTTAAAATAATAGTTAACTTAAAAGAATAATAGTTATTTTCTCGCGAATCGTCGAGACTGGAAGAAGCCCTAGAATTTAGGAACACTAGAATTTTCTCATTAACTACAAAGAATTTTGTATTTTAGAAAAATTTATCGAATGAAAGCCTTTACGCTCTTATTAATATGATTTACCAGCCCTAAACTCATTTATATGGGAATTTTGGATACGATTGGATAAGATAGGTAGAGGTTGTAAGTCCTATTGCAAGAATAGTCTACTTTTGATAATAGAATCCTCATAAAAAAAATATGAGGATTCTATTATCAAAAAAAAGTTCTTTGCTAGGAAAAGAATACTGAGGACACAATATATCAAAAACTTTTGTTCTATATAATGGATAACGGAGGGATTCGTTCTAAGAATATTGTACCGAGGAATTCGACACATAAAAGTACATTCATTAATTAATCCGAATTATTCATTCATATTAACTAATTGAAATTTCTTTGGGTTGGAATAGTTCAATTCAGATTATTTCAAAACCTTATTATTTGTTTGTTGCCCAGAAAAACCTTTTGGTTTTGGATGCTCGTTGCCGCTAGAAAATGATCTTGATTTTGCTAAAGAATAAGATTGTACTATGGAAAAATAAGTTTTTTTCTTCCAAAGATTTTTACGAATACGCTTTTTTGACATCGAAGTACGTTTTTTTGGAACTGCCATTTAAAAAGGGGATTACTTTTTTCTAGTTGTATGTGAAAGACATCTATTGCCGCAAATCAATCCTTCTTTCTGTTTTTTCTTAGTATTTATACTTAGATACTGAAAGATACTGAAATTCGAAATTATTTTTTAGTTCATTTTGTCTAATGTGGATAAGACAAGAGTTTTTTAAGCCTTTCTATTTAAATCAATTTATGTATCAAATATACTCCATATATAAATATTTGGTATGGGAGATAAGCCCTCATATAAGATGGGGAGATAAAAAGAAGGTCAAATTCAATTAGTTAATTAAGTTCAGAACGGTATTTCATAATTGAATTCCAATCAAAAAAAATACTTAGTCTCTTAAACAAGACATTCTAAAACTTAGAGAATTCTAGTCATTAGGATTTCCGTTTTATATGAAGTAAGCAATATTCGAGAATTTTCTATACTATAAATATAGGTTTTCTTTGGAATTCAATCAATCAATTACGAAACAAGAGAGCTCCTTTATTTTAAGAGAAAGAAATACAAAAATGAATAGAAAGTAAAATGATTCAATCTTTTTTTGTATTTTAATAAATATTTTTTAACTAATAACTAAATAACGAAATCCTTTGATTCACTTTTTGAATTTAAGCAACTAAACCCATTCTGAATTTTTGAATATTTTAACTGAGAGAAATTTTGAAAAATCCAGAATTGCAGTATTTTTTCTTATTCTTATTTTTTTTTTTTTATTCCTTTAGAGAGAGATAAGAGTAGGTTTGGTGAATCGGAAACAATTCTATTTTATAGAAAAATTGAACTATAAATTTCAACTAAAAATTGCTATTTCTTTTCTTATGGAACATACATATCAATATGCCTGGGTAATCCCTCTTCTCCCACTTCCAGTTATTATGTCAATGGGATTTGGACTTTTTCTTATTCCGACAGCAACAAAAAATCTTCGTCGCATATGGGCTTTTCCTAGTATTTTACTCTTAAGTATAGCTCTGGTATTCTCAGTTCACCTGTCTATTCAACAAATAAATGGAAGTTCTATCTATCAATATCTATGGTCTTGGACCATCAATAATGATTTTTCCTTAGAATTTGGATACTTGATCGACCCCCTTACGTCTATTATGTTAATACTAATTACTACTGTAGGAATCTTGGTTCTTATTTATAGTGACGATTATATGTCTCACGATGAAGGATATTTGAGATTTTTTGTTTATATAAGTTTTTTTAATACTGCCATGTTGGGATTGGTTACTAGTTCCAATTTGATACAAATTTATTTTTTTTGGGAACTTGTCGGAATGTGTTCCTATTTATTGATAGGCTTTTGGTTTACACGGCCAATTGCAGCGAGTGCTTGCCAAAAAGCTTTTGTAACTAATCGTGTAGGGGATTTTGGTCTGTTATTAGGAATTTTAGGTTTTTTTTGGATAACGGGTAGTTTAGAGTTTCGGGATTTGTTCAAAATTGCTAATAACTGGATTCCTAATAATGGGATTAATTCCTTACTTACTACTTTGTGTGCTTTTTTATTATTTCTTGGTGCAGTTGCAAAATCTGCACAATTCCCTCTTCACGTATGGTTACCCGATGCTATGGAAGGACCCACTCCCATTTCGGCTCTTATACACGCAGCAACTATGGTTGCTGCGGGGATTTTTCTTCTAGCTCGACTTCTTCCTCTTTTTATATCCCTACCTTTGATAATGAGTTTTATTTCTTTAGTAGGTACAATAACACTCTTCTTAGGAGCCACTTTAGCTCTTGCTCAGAGAGATATTAAAAGAAGCTTAGCCTATTCTACAATGTCTCAATTGGGTTATATGATGTTAGCCCTAGGTATAGGCTCTTATCAAGCTGCTTTATTCCATTTGATCACTCATGCTTATTCGAAAGCTTTATTGTTCTTAGGATCCGGATCCATTATTCATTCAATGGAACCTCTTGTTGGATATTCACCAGATAAAAGTCAGAATATGGTTCTTATGGGTGGTTTAAGAAAATACGTTCCAATTACAAGAACTACTTTTTTATGTGGTACACTTTCTCTTTGTGGTATTCCGCCTCTTGCTTGCTTCTGGTCCAAAGATGAAATCCTTAGTAATAGTTGGTTATATTCACCCTTTTTTGGAATAGTAGCCTCTTTTACTGCAGGATTAACAGCATTTTATATGTTTCGGATATATTTACTTACTTTTGATGGGTATTTGCGTGTTCATTTTCAAAATTACAGCAGTACTAAAGAGGGTTCGTTGTATTCAATATCCTTATGGGGAAAAGGCATATCCAAAGGAGTCAATAGGAATTTTGTTTTATCAACAATGAAGAACAGAGTTTCTTTTTTTTCACAAAATATACCAAAAATTCCTGGTAATACAAGAAATAAGATAGGATCCTTTAGTACTCCCTTTGGGGCTAAAAGCACTTTTGTCTATCCTCATGAAACGGGAAATACTATGCTATTTCCTCTTCTTATATTACTACTTTTTACTTTGTTCATTGGATCCATAGGAATCCATTTTGATAATGGAATAAAGGGTAATGGAATATCGGAGTTAACCATATTATCAAAGTGGCTAACTCCTTCAATAAACCTTTTCCAGGAAAATTCAAATTCTTCCATAAATTCATATGAATTTCTCACTAATGCAATTTCTTCTGTAAGTTTAGCAATTTTTGGTCTATTCATAGCATATATCTTCTATGGATCTACTTATTCTTTTTTTCAGAATTTGAATTTTATAAATTCCCTTGTAAAAGGGAATCCAAAAAAGAACTTTTTGGATGAAGTAAAAAAAAAGATATACAGCTGGTCCTATAATCGCGGTTATATAGATGTTTTCTATACTAGGGTCTTTATCTTGGGTATAAGAAGATTAGCCGAACTAACGCATTTTTTCGATAAAGGCGTCATTGATGGAATTACCAATGGAGTAGGTCTTGCTGGTTTTTGTATAGGAGAGGAAATTAAATATGTAGGGGGAGGGCGAATATCGTCTTATCTATTCTTTTTTTTATGTTATGTATCCTTGTTCTTATTCTTTTTTCCATGAAAATAAAATGGATTATTCCATGAATTCCTCAAAACGAGGCTCATCAAAATGAAAAATCTAAGACTACTATAAGACTACTAATAAAATAAGAAAAAAATTTGAACGATTAAATTACTTCTCCCGAATATCCAACTGACTGATTAATTTCTTATAACGTACTCTACTTTTCTTTGCCAAATAAGCCAGCAAACGTTGACGTTTTCCCAAAAGTCTTCGTAGACCTCTTTCCGATGAAAAATCTTTTTTGTGTAATTCCAAATGTGAAGCAAGTCTCCGTATCTTATTGGTGAAACTGAATACTTGAAATTCAACAGAACCCCTGTTTTCTTGTTTTTCTTCTTTAACCATAAATCAAAAAATTTTTCTACCTCCTTTCTTTTTCATGTATTTTTCTGATCAGGAAAAATAAAAAATTATGTCAGTTATTTTGAAGTTATTCTAATCTCGTACACACAAAAATTTGCAATTATTCATCTACTGCTGGAATCTGGAATTTGGATTTATTTTATCGATGCAAATTGGATTTGGATAGAAGGGTACATTCTTTTATTTTAGATAGAAGAAATGTTTCTTCTATCTAAAATAAAAGAATTTTGCTGATTTATTTATTGCTATATCCAATTTATAGAATTGATATACCATTTAATTGATATCATTTAGCAAAATGAAACACAGCATATGCATCCATCTTTCGGCTCGAGAATTTCACGGGATAGAGATATTTCACGGGATAGAGATATAGTATAAGAAATAGGCTATTAAGTAACTCTAAATGAATTGTGGATACATCTGTATCCTTAACATACTGAAACGACTGCCATTACTCGTATCAAACCAATAGCGATTCCTAAAAGCTAAATCTTGTAATCAATGGTGGGCCAATAATGAATTTTTTTGCATATGTATTAAGACGCTTGGTCTGATTTCGAAATTGTCCAGAGTTTTTTATGTTGTTTTCATTGCAAAATGATGGATCTCCTTCCGTAACTTTCCAATTACGAGTACGAGAATTGAAAGACATGAAAATTCTCAATTCTCTACGGCGTCTAGGAGATAGATAGAATATTTTCAGGAACAAGAAAATCAGAAGAATCTTTTTCTCTATTCACTACCATTCCGCGTCTTCGACTTCTATTAGTTTCTTTTCTTCTTTAATGCAATAGCTATAGTTTGATATAGAATCCATTTCTCAAAGTAATGGAAACCATTCTCTTATAGGAAATGGTTCGAAAATCGCTATTCCACCTTTTAGGTTTAGGTATCGTGAAAAGTGATACCTGTGAAGATCGTGCATTTCAGTCACATTCAGATCCGTTTTTCGAGTCCATGATATAACCAAATTGGATGGATCTTCCACCCGTTTAGCTAAGAAAGAATAGATGCAGAGGTGGATAATAGATCGATATGAAGATCATGAGCTGCCCCATAATGAAACCGCCAGTAGTCGCGAATATCTCCTTCTTCCCTAACCCAAGATTGGAGAAAGAAGATCTAAGAGGGACCTATGGAGAATGTGGTCAGAAATCCATAATAGAGTCCGACCACAACGACCGAATTAATTATCCTCATCGAGAAACTTAGACTACATTATCCTCATCGAGAAACTTAGACTACTAAGTAGAAAAGATTTGAAAATCATGGCATGGGTCTCCTTTTTTTCTTTCTTTAGAGTTTTCTATATGCACAATTTCTCGATGTTTCGATGAGAATTTCTTGACTTTCCATATATAGAAAGAGATAGACTATAAATGACATCTCTTATGTCAATAAGACCAAAGGGATGGATATTAAATGATAGGAAGTGCTAGGAAGTGAAATAGAATGAAATAGAGCCACTTTGGGCTTCCCTATGAAATGAGGCATGGAACGGAGCCACTACGAAGAAATTCCGGGAGTTACGAAAGAAGCTTCGGACTCATATTGTTCACGGGTTGAGAGCGGGAGTTGAACTCTAGGAGGTCGAATCTCCCCTTGTTCCTCAG